TGAGATAGTGTGGTAGAAAGAACTATATATAGCTCTTTCTACCACACTATACAATTGAGTATTGTAGAATATTTCATATTTATTCATCTTCTTAGTACATAAAACAGAAAGTTGTATTGTATACAGAAAGAAGCTTTCTCTTATATAGATCAATTGACAATAGATATCTATATCTAAGATCTAATATATAGATATAGATAAACTAAAGCAAGTCAAGTTTTTTTAAGCTTTCGCAAAACGATCACAATTGATAGAAGTAGATTCTTCAGTAAAGTATTATTCCTATTCCTAGCTCTAAAGCCCACTCCTTCCCCATACTACAAGTGAAAGAGAAAATGTAAACACTACCATTAAAGCAGCCCAAGCGAAACTTACTATATCCATGCGAATGATGCCCCCTATCCCTATCTCTATGAAATGAAGGAATGATTCCATTATTGATTCATAATCATAGTGGAATCAATGGTGCAGAGTCAAAACAGGATTCTTACTTAGGGCTTTTTATGAAACAATTTCATGAATCCACTCATAAAAAGTTCATAGATTTCTTATTCTATATAATTCTATTGAAATAGCAAAGAAATGAAAAAAAAATAGAATAAGAAAAAATAAAAGATACAAATACAAAGAAGAGCCAGTCAACCATTCTGATTCAATTTATGAACAGTACTCAGAACCTCTAGTGAGTATGAATACAAAGTCTCTTTAGTTCTTTGCCACAATTCTTAAATGAATTTACCATCAGCCTATCCAATCTAATTTCATCGCAAACAGAGTTACCTCAATATTAAGAAAAGTGTAAAATAATTAGGGAGTCTTTATAGTCTTTTTTATAATCTTTTCTTAAACCTTAGTAGCCAAAAAGGAGTGTCTCTTAGGAACCTTTGGTTTGGATACCAAGATTTCCGACTTCTTACTTTCATAGTTCTCCAGAATGAATTCTCGCTATTTCTTTTATTTGATTCAATTCAGAATAGCCCAAACCAATATTTCATAAGATTGGGTTGCTTCAGATTTATTGGTATTTTTTTGAGCCACACTCAGAACCCAGATTTTGAGAAAAAAGATGACAGTCTTTTATAGGACCTATGGTTCTCAAAATCAAGTATCGACAGACCTAGCCCTTGCCTATGCTTTTGCGGGGCAAGAATTCGTCAAGTTCGATCAACAGGATTAAGAAATTCTAAGTATTTTTTTTTGTTGATCAGGCGACACCCAGATTCGAACCGGGGATAAAGGATTTGCAGTCCCCCGCCTTACCACTTGGCCATGCCGCCAAATTACATCCAAAACATAGAAAGAAATGAAGAAGAATAAAGAAGAAAGAAATTATATAATAAATTCTATGTAAAGTATAAAAGTATATAAATTCTATAAGATTCTATTCTAAATTAATTCTATTCTGAATTAGATTCAATTATCTAAAATTCTATAATCTATTAGAATATATAAAATATATAAACTATATATTATATTAAGAATATAAGTATATAAGAATATTCTTATACTTAGATATTCTTTAGATATTCTATTTTATTCTCTTTCTATTCCTCTCCTCATTTTGGTTTTGATTTGAATTTTTTACTTTCTTAATTTCTTTTATTTTTGGATCTTCAATCCCATTGTACTTATCCTTTTCAAAAAAAAAATTCCTCTTTTTTATTGGATCCGATTTATATTCTTTTCTTCGATTCATTTTATCTCAAAACACGCGTCGCTTAAAAACTTATCTTCTCTTTTCACTTTTCTATAGATTCGATAGATCTATAGAAAAGTGAAAAGATTCCCGGCCCGGTCACAGACTTGAAAATGTAGGGAAATTTCGAATAAATTACTCTTTACTCCATTAACTATTTAATATTGAATTATTACTCTTTTATTCTTACTTACTTTTCTTACTTTGAATTAGCGAACAGCTCTTAATTTTGTATCTCCTTATCTTAATGGATGCAAAATCCAATTGATTTCCGACTAATCATTATCAATTACATGATAAATTCTAATTATCTAATTATAAGAAAATCTATGTGTATATGTAAACCCCAGAAAAGTGTAAACTCTAGAACAGAAATTGTTATACGTGGATACCAAGCCGGGTCTATTTCTTATGCACATATCCCTATATAGGATCATCGTGCTTGAATATTTCATTGAATATGAATAGAAGATAGAGATTATGATAGAGTACGACCTAACCTAGGTTGCACCAAGTTCAATTCTTATAAAAGATGTGATATACGGATAGCTAGATAGCTATATCGTCATGTACTTCCTAAAGATTACTCCTATGACTATATACGTACGCAATTCCATTGTATTTTTTAAATTTTACTACCAGAAAAAGATTTGTGAATTCCTTTTTGAACATTCAATTGCGTGTGCTAAAAAAAAAGGGAAACTCTATGCTGTTCCTGATTCTTCTGTTTTTCTCTCATTCATAGAGAGCAGATTAAATCATAAACTCATTGATTTTTTTTTTTTTTGTACGCTGATCATAATATCATCATTAATATCATAATAAAAGAATTAGGTATTAAGTCTAAATTGGATCAATTTTTATATCCGATAAAAGACTCCATCAGCCTAAGTGACAGAATTTTTCCCAGGAATGCTTTCTTAATTTCCATTTCTTTCTATTTGTACCTGTCTCAAGATCAAATTCAAACTTGCATCGAAACATCGAAAATGCCCTTCATTTCTCTGTCTTGCTTTCGTTCATACGATATATATGGATGGGGTTGACTAAAATTTTATGTGATTCAGTAAACAGAATATCCATTCCCTCATTGCTAGATCAATTGGTAGGGTTCGATGAATAGTGAGCCAAAAGCCGATAATGGGATTTTTTCAATAAAGAGGAAACTTCAGATTAAGATGCTCCAGAATGTAAATGAGGGAATGTCCACAATACCTGGATTTAGTCAGATACAATTTGAGGGATTTTGTAGGTTCATTAATCAGGGCTTGACGGAAGAATTTCATAAGTTTCAAAAAATTGAAGATAGAGATCAAGAAATTGAATTTCAATTATTTGTGGAAACATATCAATTGGTAGAGCCCTTGATAACAGAAAGAGATGCTGTGTATGAATCACTCACATATTCTTCTGAATTATATGTACCCGCGGTCTTAATTTGGAAAACCGGTAGAAATATGCAAGAACAAACCGTTTTTATTGGAAACATCCCTATAATGAATTCTTTTGGAACCTCTATAGTAAATGGAATATACCGAATTGTGATCAACCAAATATTGCAAAGTCCCGGTATTTACTATCGTTCAGAATTGGAACATAACGGAGTTTCTGTCTATACCAGTACTATAATATCGGATTGGGGAGGAAGGTCGGAATTAGAAATTGATAGAAAAGCAAGGATATGGGCCCGTGTAAGTAGAAAACAAAAAATATCTATTCTAGTTCTATCATCAGCTATGGGTTCGAATATAAGAGAAATTTTAGATAATGTTTGTTACCCTGAGATTTTCTTGTCTTTCCCGAATGATAAAGAGAAAAAAAAGATTGGGTCAAAAGAAAATGCTATTTTGGAGTTTTATCAACAATTTGCCTGTGTAGGGGGGGATCCAGTATTTTCTGAGTCCTTATGCAAGGAATTACAAAAGAAATTTTTTCAACAAAGATGTGAGTTAGGAAAGATTGGTCGACAAAATCTAAACCGGAGACTTAATCTTGATATACCCCAAAACAATACATTTTTGTTACCACGAGATTTATTGGCTGCTGTGGATCATTTGATTGGAATTAAATTGGGAATGGGTACACTTGACGATATGAGTCACTTGAAAAATAAACGTATTCGTTCTGTAGCAGATCTATTACAGGATCAATTTGGATTAGCTCTTGTTCGTTTAGAAAATACGGTTCGAGGAACTATATGTGGAGCAATCAGGCATAAATTGATACCGACTCCTCAAAATTTGGTAACTTCAACTTCATTAACAACTACTTATGAATCGTTTTTTGGCCTACACCCTTTATCTCAAGTTTTGGATCGAACTAATCCGTTGACACAAATTGTTCATGGGCGAAAATGGAGTTATTTGGGTCCTGGAGGATTGACGGGGCGAACTGCTAGTTTTCGAATACGAGATATCCACCCGAGTCACTATGGACGTATTTGTCCAATTGATACGTCCGAAGGAATCAATGTTGGACTTATGGGATCATTAGCTATTCATGTGAAGGTTGGTTATTGGGGATCTATAGAGAGTCCATTTTATGGATTATCTGAGAGATCAAAAGAGGCACAGATGGTTTATTTATCACCAAATAGAGATGAATATTATATGGTAGCAGCAGGAAATTCTTTGGCCTTGAATCGGGATATTCAAGAACAACAGGTTGTTCCAGCTCGATATCGTCAAGAATTCCTGACTATTGCATGGGAAGAGATTCATCTTAGAAGCATTTTTCCCTTCCAATATTTTTCTATTGGAGCTTCCCTCATTCCTTTTATTGAACATAATGATGCGAATCGAGCTTTAATGAGTTCTAATATGCAGCGCCAAGCAGTTCCCCTTTCTCGGTCCGAGAAGTGCATTGTTGGAACTGGGTTGGAAGGACAAACGGCTCTAGATTCGGGGGTTTCAGTTATAGCCGAATGCAAGGGAAAAATCATTTATACTGATACTCAAAAGATCATTTTCTCAAGTAATGGGGATACTCTAAGCATTCCATTGGTTATGTATCAACGTTCCAACAAAAATACTTGTATGAATCAAAAAACTCAGGTTCAGCGGGGTAAATACATTAAAAAGGGACAAATTCTAGCGGGTGGTGCGGCTACAGCTGGTGGGGAACTCGCTTTAGGAAAAAATGTATTAGTAGCTTATATGCCATGGGAAGGTTACAATTTTGAAGACGCAGTACTAATTAGCGAACGTCTGGTTTATAAAGATATTTATACTTCTTTTCACATCCGGAAATATGAAATTCAGACTCATGTAACAAGCCAAGGTCCTGAAAGAATCACTAAGGAGATCCCGCATTTAGAGGCTCGTTTACTCCGAAATTTAGACAGAAATGGAATTGTAATGCTGGGATCTTGGATAGAAACAGGCGATATCTTAGTAGGTAAATTAACACCTCAGGCAGCGAGCGAATCCTCATATGCCCCGGAGGATAGATTATTACGAGCTATACTTGGCATTCAGGTATCCACTTCAAAAGAAACTTCTCTAAGACTACCTATAGGGGGAAGGGGTCGAGTTATTGATGTGAGATGGATCCATAGAAGAGGGGTTTCTAATTCTAATCCAGAAAGGATTCGTGTATATATTTCACAGAAACGTGAAATCAAAGTAGGTGATAAAGTAGCTGGAAGGCATGGGAATAAGGGTATAATTTCTAAGATTTTGTCTAGACAAGATATGCCCTATTTGCAAGATGGAACGCCCGTTGATATGGTATTCAACCCATTAGGAGTCCCCTCACGAATGAATGTGGGACAGATATTTGAATGTTCACTCGGGTTAGCGGGGGATCTGCTAAAGAAACATTATAGAATAGGACCTTTTGATGAGAGATATGAGCAAGAGGCCTCAAGAAAACTAGTGTTTTCCGAATTATATGAAGCCAGTAAGAAAACAAAAAATCCATGGGTATTTGAACCCGAATATCCGGGAAAAAGCAGAATATTTGATGGAAGAACAGGAGATCTTTTTGAACAACCTGTTCTAATAGGAAAGTCCTATATCCTAAAATTAATCCATCAAGTTGATGATAAAATCCATGGACGTTCCAGTGGGCATTACGCACTTGTTACACAACAACCCCTTAGAGGGAGGGCCAAACAAGGGGGACAAAGAGTAGGGGAAATGGAAGTTTGGGCTCTAGAGGGATTTGGTGTTGCTCATATCTTACAAGAGATGCTTACTTACAAATCTGATCATATTAGAGCTCGTCAAGAAGTACTTGGTGCTATGATTATTGGGGCAACAGTACCTAACCCAGAGGGTGCTCCAGAATCTTTTCGATTGCTCGTTCGAGAACTACGATCTTTGTCCCTGGAACTGAATCATTTCCTTGTATCTGAAAAGAACTTCCAGATGGATAGGAAGGAAGCTTGATCTCAATGAATCAGAATTTCTATTCTATGATTGACCAGTATAAACATCAACAACTTCGAATTGGATCAGTTTCCCCTCAACAAATCAGGGCTTGGGCAAAAAAGATTTTACCCAATGGAGAGATAGTTGGAGAGGTGACAAAACCCTATACTTTTCATTATAAAACTAATAAACCGGAAAAAGATGGATTGTTTTGTGAAAGAATTTCTGGACCCATAAAAAGTGGGATTTGTGCTTGTGGAAATTACCGAGGAATTGGGACTGAAAAAGAAGACCCGAAATTTTGTGAAGAATGCGGGGTGGAATTTGTTGATTCTCGGATACGAAGGTATCAAATGGGATACATCAAACTGACATGTCCAGTGACTCATGTGTGGTATTTGAAACGTCTTCCTAGTTATATTGCGAATCTTTTAGATAAGCCCCTTAGGGAATTAGAGGGCCTAGTATATTGCGATGTGTGATTTGATCGAAATTTTCATTTGACAGATTTGGACTGAGAAACTGTCATCCCGTTTAATCTGATTGGGATGCCCCTGGCTCTGACATGTATCTTGGGAGGAGGAACATGAAGCTCAGAATTATGGGTGCATTCAAGATTTCAAAATGGAAGAAAAGGGGAATTGATCCATGGTCGATTTCGTAACAGATAATATAGGAATAGTTAGTTATACCTCGTGAAAAAAGACTTTTCTTTTTGTGAAATTATACATTCCATTTCTTTGAAAAAGAAATTATGTTCAGGCAAGCACAAGCGAATATGGTTACGGGAGCTTATCTATCGCATATATGCTTCAAGGGATAATAACCATCGAGGTGAGTAGAGACCTAAAAAAGATCCAATGGAAAAATACAATATATAGACAAAGAAATCCTTTAAGAGTCCAAAAATATTCCTTTCAGGGGATTCATAATTTGAGGGGAAGTAGACTACTCAAGAATTTCACATTTTCATTTTTTTTTTTTTAAACATAAAAGAAAGTCTAAAAGGTTAGAGTGAAAATCAAATAAGATAAGAATGAGGCTGGTCCTTACTGGGAACTTGAGTAAAGAGTAGCTTTTTGTAGGGTTTTCTCGAACAAAGTTTAAAAAGAAGAAGAACCCATTTCTTTATTTGGTGTAACTACTTGAGCCGGATGAGAGGAAACCTTCACGTCCGATTGTGAGGGGGGGAATCCAATACTATAGGAACCTATCTCAATTTTTCTTTTGCTAGGTCCATAGCTAAAAAACCTACTTTTTTACGATTACGAGGTTCATTCGAATATGAAATCCAATCCTGGCAATACAGCATCCCACTCTTTTTTACTACTCAAGGTTTCGAGACATTTCGAAACCGAGAAATCTCTACGGGGGCAGGTGCTATCAGAGAACAATTAGCCGATTCGGATTTGCAAATTATTACAGATAAAT